TATTTTTCCATAGAAATGTGTTCGCTCAAGAAAGACTCCAGAAGATATTGATCGTAAATAAGAAGACTGTTTACGAAGAAACAGGAATAGATATTCGCATTCATATACATAAGAATTATGTAGGAACCAAAAGAATCTTTTCTTTCTTTTTGAAATGATACTATTCAAATTATGATATTCGTGGAAAAACAATCGCAATAAATGCAAAGAAGGAACATCTTTGATCCAGCATTGAAGGATTTGAACCAAGATTTCCAGATGGATGGGATGGGGTATTAGTAGATCTGACACATAATTTAAATGTGATAATTTATCCTCTAAAAAGGGAAATATTGAATGAATAGATCGTAAATTCTGAGATTTTGGTATTCTTTTTTCTTCAAGGGAAGATACTAATCGCGACGAGAATGGAATTTCCAGAATGACTCCAAAACCTTCTGATACCATTTGAGAAGAAAAATGAGAAGAAAAAGAATTCTTGTGTCCCCAAAATCCATTTTCCTTTTGGTTAGAATCATTCACCGAAGAAATCAAAGATTTCTGTTGATACATTCGAGTAATTAAACGTTTCACAAGTACTAAACTAGATTTATTGTCATAACCGATAATTTCCACAGGTTCGTAAAAAATCAAACTATTGAAGCTATGATAATGAACAAGTGAGTAAATATACTCCTGAAGGAGTAGTGGATATAGGAAGTTTTGTTGCCGAAATCTATCTTTTTTCAATCTAAATATCCTTGTAATTCTGCCATTTAAATACATTTCTACTGTAACCAAAAAAGGGAGGCACTTCTTGTGTTATGAAATGATACATAGTGCAATATGGTCAGAACGGCGTATGCATATGTTGTATGTAGTATATTGTTTCTCTTATACTAAAATTCTCTTATACTAAAAGACTTTTTAGTATTTTTATTAGTATATTTCTATTTATACTAAAATACTAAAATAGTATAACTAGAATAAACTATAATAATAATAGAAGAATAATATTATTCTTCTAATTATTTTCTATTATTCTATATAATAGAATATAGAATTTCTATATTAGAATATATAATTCTAATAGTATAGTCTAGTATTATTATATACTATGCACTGTATATACTTTTACTATACTTTTACTTTCAATAATATAGACTTTTATACATGTAAAAAACATAATGATAATCTAATGAAGTAAAAAATTATATAAAAGTAAGAACAAATAAAGAATATATACCCCGGAGACAGAGAGCCCAATCTACAGATCTTTTTCCTTTCCCTTTCTATCCCATTTGGTTTTCTTTTACTTGTTAATATAAGTAGTAAGTAGAATAACAATAAAAGAAATAAATAAAATAACAATAAGAAAAAAGAAAAAGGGGTAAAAATCTTTTATTTTTGCAACCCAATTGCTCTTTTGACTTTGGAAAAAAATCCCTTTTTTATCACTATACTATTTCTTCTACACATCCGTCTTCAATCCACAATAAAGAATAATTAGGATTAATAAAAAAAAAGAATCAATGGTCCACTCACAATTCACAAGAGAACCTTTTCCCACATCAGGCACTAATCTATTTTTAACGCATAATTAGTAATTTGATCGGGTAATCATTCAAATTAAGAAGGGAAGCTCGTTGCTTTTTTGTCTTACTCGAATTGGAGCCATAAGGCTCTATCCATTTATTCACTAGACCCAAAATACTTTACCAATTGTTATCAAAAGAAAAACTCTCGTTCTATTTCTATTATTCTATTATGAGTACTAGAAATCTTCTTTTTCTATGATTTTATTGATTTTATTATTCTTTTTTATTTTCTATTTTTCTATTCTTTTTACGACATGCTTTTTTTTCCATTCATTACCTTTCAGGATCAGTCGCAGTCTTATAAACTCTACCAATAGTCTAGACGAATTCCTTCATCCAAATGTGTAAAAGATCATAGTCGCAATTAAAAGCCGAGTACTCTACCGTTGAGTTAGCAACCCGGATCAATATGAAGTGTAGATATGATCGAAATAAAAAAATAAAAAATCCAGCAAACTCATTCATTTTACTAAAGTGAAGGAAAGAGCCGATAGGGAATGGGGATAAAAAGATCTATTTATATACGATCAAATTATATTTGTTCGATACGCCATTGTCAATATGAATGGACTTTTTATCAAACAAATTTCAAGAAATTATATAGAAATTTATGTTGGATTAGCATAATATAAAGAATAAAACTTTGAGCGGAAAAAAATAAGGAAAAGGTAAAGATAGAAAAAATAGCGGCTTTATTTAATCAAAATAAAGAAAGGTACAATACAAATACAAGAAGAAAGATTACCCCCCTTGTTTGGGGGGTTCCACAAAAAGAAGAAAGAAAAAGAAGAATAAAATAAGTATGAATAGAACAAGAAAAGAAAAAACTTTGAATAAAGTTTGAATAAAGATTTACACAAAGATAGGTACTAGTTACCCTATCCTTTTTTTATTCATGATTCTTGTTTTTCCTTTCTTTTTTTATCAAAAGAAACTCGAAATTCTTTAAAGAATTCTGCCTTCCTTAAAATATCATAAACAGTTCCTGTGGGTTGAGCACCTTTTTCAAGGAAATATAAAATAGCAGGAACATTTGAATAAGTTTGATTCTTTATCGGATCATAAAAACCCACTTTTCGAAGATCTCTTCCTTCTCTTCGGGATCGAACATCAATTGCAACGATTCGATAGATGGCTCATTGGGATAGATGTAGATAAAAGATGCCCCCCTAGAAACGTATAGGAGGTTTTCTCCTCATACGGCTCAAGAAAAAATGATTCTAATTTCTAGAATTTCTCTTTCTATCTATATAGATAATAGATAGATAGAAAGAGAAATGGATCCATAAAGAATTAGACTGTAATTTGAGCCTTTTTTCCTTCTTTACAGAAAAAGAAATTTCATTTGTACTCCTAACTCAAGTTGGGTAGTTTTGAAAGAGTTCGAAAGGAAATCCTTAGAATTTCTTGAGCTGTCTCTAACCTCTTTTTTTGTCTTCTTTCGGATATATTTTTTTTTACTCATTCTGATCCAATTGTTGAGACAAGTGAAAATAGTGTTTCCTTGTTCCGGAATTTGTTGTCTTTGCTTTGCGCTTTGTGAAATCATTGGGTTTAGACATTACTTCGGTGATCCTTACTCCTTTTCAAAAAGGCAGCAACATACCTTTTGTTTTTTGTTCTTTCTATGGAAAGAAAAGGAAAAAATAATAAGAAAGATTGATTCCTTTGTGATACACTCTTGATTGAAACAGTTTGAAAATTTCGACAAATTTGATTTTTTCATTTCAAACTTGTTCGTTTTTGAACCTCTCCATTTATCTATATTTAGATATTGATGATATATTTACAAAGTTGGTCTAACTTATTGATTGTCACTAACCCTAGATTATTCCCCCGATAAATGAATCAATCATTTTTGCTCGAGCTCCATCATATGCTATACCTTTATATACCATTAGTATCTTTATTTAGTTATTTAGCAACATTTAGCAACCCAAGACAAATTAAATTAGGTTCCTAGCAGAACAAATTATGTCGAGACAAGAGCATCTTCATTCGTATAGAAAGAGAAGATGGTGGATGTCAGAATCCACAGCCAATCATGTCCTTCAAGTCGCACGTTGCTTTCTACCACATCGTTTCAAACGAAGTTTTACCATAACATCCCTCTCATTTTATTTTAATTTGGAACCGTATGCAATTGATTCAATATGGAATCATGAATAGTCATTGGCTTAACCAATTGATACATAATAATCTACACTTATAGATAAGTGTTATCCGGAAAGGATTTCACTTAAAAATACCCCATAATTTTCTTATATGAATAATATCACATGAAAAAAAAACAAATCAGTTTTAAGCAAACTTATTTACATCTTCAACAAATCTTTCGGGATTGTCCATCATAAACCTATTTTTCTTAAAAAAGAAATTAGAAACCTCAAAAAAAACCTTTGACTTTACTTTCATTCAAATGAAAAAAAAAATACCCATGAATGGATAAAAGTTTTTAGCCACTTTAACTAAATTTAACTAAATGTTTCACTAAATATTTCATTATTAGAATAATAAGATAATCTGAAATAATAAGATAATATAGAATATTAATAAGAAAAATATACAATATTAATAAGAAAAATATACAAAATAAAAATATACAAATATACAATTACAATAATTACAATAATTATTATTAGATTCTAATTATCTAATTATTAGAATTAGATTCTAATTCTAATATTTTATTTCTATTTTCTTTAGATTTAGATTTTATACTCTTATGTAATATATGTAATAATTATGTATTTATGTTGTAATAAATATGTATTTATGTATGAAATTTATATATTAATATATTCTAAAATATATTCTAATATGAATATGAATATATTAATTATGAAAATATGATTTACTTATTATTTACCATCTCCAATTGAATCTTATTTTCATTTAATTAAAAACAGAGAGATAGTTTGATAATAAAGTTTCTTTGTTTTCATTATTATGGAGTAGAAAAAGTCTTGTGTAAGGTAAGATCAAAGAGAAAATAAGAATCCTCGGATTCTTATCTTTTCGCATCCATCACCCATCTCCATCATATAAAACAAATAATCGTTAACAAAAGTAATCACGAATATTTATATTTAATATTTAAAATATTTAAGAATAAAATACTTTAGTAAAAAAGGAAAAAAAAAAGATATGATTCTTAGAATTCAGATTGGATAACATTGTATCCAACATTAAACAGAAAATTGTTGAATTAAATTTTCAATTTCAATAGAGAAAAATCTTTCGTTTCTAATGCAAACGATCTGGGACGGAAGGATTCGAACCTCCGAGTAACGGGACCAAAACCCGTTGCCTTACCGCTTGGCCACGCCCCATTTTGATTTGGTCTAAGAAAAAATAAGATAAATATTGGTTATTCGTCAATAACCAACCAAAAGAAATATAGGACATGTTGTCGCTAGGATTCAACACAATAGATATAGAATCAAAAAGATTAATTGATCATTACTTAGAATTCAATTAAGATATTGTATGAAAATAGAATTCCTTGTATTCTTATTTGATTGGAGAATGTAAGGAAGGATTCTTGATTGGGGAGAAGTCAAAGAAAAATAAGAATTTCTTTCTTTTATCTGCATCTGCCTTTTTATTTGAAAATTTTCCTCAGAAAAACAACTCAATCCAATCTGATAATTTATTATCATTTCAATTTAATTTGAATCTTTAAGAACAAGAAAAGAATATTTGTTATGTTTAATATCTTTAGTTTAATCTGTATCTGTCTTAATTATACCCTTTATTCGAGTAGTTTTTTCTTCGCCAAATTGCCCGAGGCTTATGCCTTTTTCAATCCAATCATAGACGTTATGCCGGTTATCCCTGTACTCTTTTTTCTCTTAGCCTTTGTTTGGCAAGCTGCTGTAAGTTTTCGATAAAAATGAAATCTCTATTCAATTCATAATTTCTTCGATAAAAAAAAAGATGAGATTTTTATTCTGAAAATCAATAAGATCATAAATAAGATTCAGATAAGTCTGGACATTAGGAACCCTCGATTCAAAAAGTGAAATTCTGGTATTTTCTATTTTATATTGAAATTTAATTTGAATAAGGGAAGTGGGTGATGATCTTTATCTTTAATCAGCTAATCATCTTATTTCTTCTTTTGTTCTGACCTTTCCTTTATAAAATCCCATACAATACCTAATTATAGATATGGATATGACAAGAAATTTTTGGTAACGAAAAAATACGAATCTTATTACATTAGAAAGAAATTCGTGAAAAGAAATTTCAAAAAAACTTCCTTTTTTTTTCATCTTTAGAGCGTCATATCAAAATAGTGTCTAGTGTGTGTCGTAAAATAGGTGATCTATTTCCTTAAAAAAAATGATCTTATCTTATCTTGGAGATTTGTAATGCTTACTCTTAAACTATTCGTTTACACAGTAGTAATATTCTTTGTTTCTCTCTTCATCTTCGGATTCTTATCTAATGATCCGGGGCGTAATCCCGGGCGTGAAGAATAAAAAAAGATATGATATTTGTTTTTACTTTTTCCTTAATTTTTTCATAGGTAAATGTAAAAAGAAATGGAATAGATGCTAGATAAAGATAAAAGATTCATAAAATAAAATAATCGAAATTTATTTCAATTCTAAAATCTCAAGTGATCGGGGGGGTCGGAGAGAGAGGGATTCGAACCCTCGGTACGAATAATTCGTACAACGGATTAGCAATCCGACGCTTTAGTCCACTCAGCCATCTCTCCCCATTCAAAATTGGAAATTTATCTTTCACACGTGAAGTCAAGATTGAGAACAATTTTTATTTTCCTTCAATGATTCGAAACAGATTTCTCCAATAGAAAGAATACCTTACTTATTTTATTTTGTACAAAAGGTTCATTTCCCCGGCCTGGTTAAGTATAAGTACTGGCCGGGCCAGTACTTCTTTTGTTCCGACGAATAAAAATTGTTATTGAAACAAGAAGAATAATTTTTATTCCCATTCCTAATTATTAGAAATTATATAAGATTCTAATAGATAGATTATCTTAGAAATTCTTTAAAAAATTATCTAGATCTAGATTAATGATTAATATTAATATAGAATATTCTATATATTCTATATTATTCTATATTGAAATTGAAATATTAGAAATTATATATTATATATATTATTAGATATATTATATATCTATTATTAGTATAGATATATATCTATTCTTAGTATATTAGTATATTATATACTATAAATATATTATAGTACCTTATATAGTAATTCTAGTAAATTAGAGTATAAATGAGTATAAATTCTAATCTACTATTTAGTCTTTATAGTAAAAGTGTTCTACTATAATAGTATTATAGTATCTAGTAATATAGTACTAATCGTCGTCTTTATTTTCTTATTCTTAAGTATAAAATTTAAGTATAAAATTCGGAAATTCATTAATGAAAAACGAATTTCATTATAAATGAAAGTTGAAGTTCAGTATTATATTCATCTTAATAATTCACTTAAGAAGTCTTAATAAGAAAGAAGTATTAAGAAAGAAAAAAATATATCTTATAATCTCTTATAAGAGAAATAATATCAAATAGAAAACACATATTTATAAAATGAGACTCTAAATCATTTACTTGTTCAAAGCAAAGTACAAGCTTGAAAGTTTGAGGCCCAATTTACCCGAATGAGGTTTCAAAAAAAAAATACTTATAACTTTAGTACACTATTTAAATTTGACTAAACTTTTTGCTATTCACCTATTTTTTTTTCAAGTTTTCAATTCCGCGCCGCAGTGGAACAAAATACGTGTTAATGCTGGAATTTTCATGATTCTGATGCTATCTTGAATGCGTCTGATTACTTTGTTGGACAAATGGTCCATTCATATCCAATAATGAATATATAGCGGGTATAGTTTAGTGGTAAAAGTGTGATTCGTTCTATTAACAACTTC